TCTCAATGTAATTTTTTCCTTCCTTTTTTTTTTTATTGTCTGAATACTCAGTTAAGACCATTCCAACGCTCCCTTTCGCCATGCATAAACTGAACCCACAATTGGGATAAGCACGAAAATTAAAGCTTCGATAAATACAGATACACCCAATACATCGAAACTCATTGCCCATGGATAAAGAAAGACCGTTTCAACATCAAAAACAACAAAAACTAGAGCAAACATGTAATAGCGGATTCGGAATTGTAACCAAGCGTCTCCCATAGGTTCTATGCCCGATTCATAACTAGAGAGCTTCTCTGGTCCTTTACTAACCGGGGCTAAAACTCCTGAAATTACAAATGCCAAGATAGGAATAACGCTTGATATTATTAGAAATGCCCATAAAATATCATATTCGTGAAGCAGAAACATAAATGTACTCCTATTAATGTGGAATATGCTTAATTATTCTAGTTGGCATTGTCAATTCATCCAGAACTTGTTTTCCTAGGTGAAACAAGAATTTATTTTAATCAAATCAAAGTGTATAGTTCAGAGTTTGTTTGCTGCGTGGCATGTCTTGTTTAGAGATTCATCCAACGGAATCGGGATTCCGTTTTTGATTTTGATTCTATTTAGATATGGTGTAGAAATAAGGCGCTCTTACACAAACAAAACTCTCTCACTTTGTCTCGCTTTCTCTATTCTCTATAAAAAAATAGATATAAGATTAAAAAATATTAAATAAAAAAATTCTAAATAATAAAAATAATTTAATTAAATACTAAAATATACTAATCTAACCTAATAGAATATTCTATTACTAATGTATTCTAATGAATAGTAATACTATAATTATGTTTCATAATTCTGAAACGTAATACTATGTTTTTGTTTTTTTCTTGATATTTCCTTATATTTATTTCTTTGTATTTTATATTTAGAAATATATATTTCTTATATAAATTATATGTAAATATATAATTTATGTAATGTATAAATAATAAAATGAAATAAGATAATGAAATATTATCAAAAAATAATATCAAACATAACATAGTTATTATCAAAACCAATAATTTTTGGGGGGTAAAAAATGTCTAGGGATTTCTAACATATTCGAAGTATTCTTTTCATTAAAATCCAGGTAAAGGATCGTCGTTGTTTCTATTGATTTTATACAAATACGAATACGTAAACACAATCTAATGCATCGAACGATTATATTTTCTTTCTTTTTCTTGTCCTAGATTTGACACATACTGATCTGATTAGATCCATTGGAATGAATTATTGTTTTTATTTTCAGGTACCTATGTATTTACATGAATATGTGGTAATGCTTTCATTTCATTTCTATGAAACAACCAATGGTCTGGTCTGTCCAGTCTATAAACAAGTACTAATGAGGAAATGAAAACTATACTAAACAAAAATAGAATGTCTATACAAAAAAAGACAAATAGAATGTATTAGGGCTATACGGACTCGAACCGTAGACCTTCTCGGTAAAACAGATCAAACTGATTATTATCGAAATGATTAGAACTGTTTCAAAGACCCAACATGCATTTTGTTTGTTGCATTGGGCTCTTTCATCAACTGATGTAAAGATCAGTTAGTCCACCATATTTTTTCTTTACAGGAAGATAATGAGCTGGCTCCATGTGCTCTGATTCATTATTTGTATTCAGATCTAGTAGCAATACCAAAGTGTTTCAAAGAAGGGTTACCTTGACTTAGGTCTGCCTTCGGCTTAGATCAACCTAAGTTAAATGGAGTCTCTATCGTTCCGCTGCAAGAGTCGAATATGAGACTTCATACACCTTAAAGTTCATAGGATGAAAGGAGGTTTTTTTGAAGCCCTTATACTCATTATGCCTAGCATTGAATGGGCTGGGTATTTACCTTATCAACTATCAAATCAATGACGGGTTCTATTTGATTTGGCACCTAAATTCGCACCAAAATCGGACCGAACCAAATATTTGTCATGCTATTGTTCTCTCGAATCTATGGAGTAAGACATTGATTTTTCAATAAGATCAACTATGTTCATTGCATAATAAGCTCCCTTGAAAAGCATTGGCGCACGTGTAAACGAGGTGCTCTACCTAACTGAGCTATAGCCCTTGTCATAGATATCTTAACATATAGATAATTTCTTGTCAAGATGGATATTTCCTAATCTCACATGATAACTCTTTGATCCGTTTACTGTTAACAGATTGGTATTGCTTAGAAATTATATTCTATCTATAATCCCCGAGGTGATGGGTCTTCTTTTGCGGTGATAAATTACCTACTTAACTCAGTGGTTAGAGTATTGCTTTCATACGGCAGGAGTCATTGGTTCAAATCCAATAGTAGGTAGAACTTATTAGATACCGGAGTCAATGCAATGGTATCTAATAAGTTTTTCTACCCATCCTCCTTTTTTCGTTGTATCAGATTAGACTTGATTGTCTTCAATTGGCAGAATCTAAATGTGGTGTATAATAAAGAACTTCTAAAAAACTTCTTTTGATTATTTTGATGTATTGACTAGTAGGAAATAACATTGACAGCCTCTACTCGTGTCCTAGCTCGTCTGAGAGCTAGATTCGCTTCAATCACTTGTCTCTTACCCTCAGCTCTACTCAAGTTAGCTTCAGCTATTTTAAGAGTTTGTTGAGCTTCTTGCGGATCAATGTCAGTACTCATCTCCGCATCATTTCCTAAAATGGTGATCTCATTATTCCCTATTCTAGCAAAACCACCCATCAGAGCCACCGTTAACCATTGGTCGTTGAGGCGTATTCTCAAAAGACCTATATCTACAGCCGTGGCAATAGGGGCGTGGTTCGGTAATACACCAATTTGGCCACTATTTGTAGATAAAATGATTTCTTTCACTTCTGAATCCCAAATAATTCGATTAGGAGTCAGTACACAAAGATTTAAGGTCATTTCTTCAAATTGCTCTCCACTTCTAAGTTCATAGCTTTCGCGGTAGCTTCATCGATGTTACCCACCAAATAAAAAGCCTGCTCGGGCAGACCATCTAATTCTCCGGAAAGGATCAGTTGAAACCCCCTAATTGTTTCTGCAAGACCAACATATTTTCCTGGAGAACCAGTAAATACTTCTGCCACGAAGAAGGGTTGTGATAAGAAACGCTCAATTTTTCGTGCTCTTGCTACAGTTAAACGATCCTCCTCGGATAATTCATCCAACCCAAGAATAGCTATAATGTCCTGAAGTTCTTTGTAACGTTGTGAAGTTTGCTTAACTCTTTGCGCAGTTTCATAATGTTCCTCGCCAACGATCCGAGGTTGTAACATAGTTGACGTTGAATCTAAAGGATCTACTGCTGGATAAATACCCTTGGCAGCTAATCCTCTTGATAGTACGGTAGTAGCATCTAAATGTGCAAATGTAGTGGCAGGAGCAGGGTCGGTCAAATCGTCCGCAGGTACATAAACTGCTTGGATCGAAGTTATAGATCCCTCTTTGGTAGAAGTAATTCTTTCTTGCAAAGAACCCATTTCTGTACTAAGGGTAGGTTGATAACCCACTGCAGAAGGCATTCTCCCTAATAATGCGGATACTTCTGATCCTGCTTGGACAAAACGAAAGATATTGTCGATGAATAGAAGCACATCTTGTTCATTAACATCCCGGAAATATTCTGCCATAGTTAGGGCAGTCAAACCAACTCTCATACGAGCTCCCGGCGGTTCATTCATTTGACCATAGACTAAAGCTACTTTTGATTCTGCAAGATTTTTTTCATTAATTACTCCAGATTCTTTCATTTCCATGTAAAGATCATTTCCTTCACGAGTACGTTCTCCTACTCCGCCAAATACGGATACGCCTCCATGAGCTTTGGCAATGTTGTTGATCAATTCCATGATGAGTACTGTTTTACCTACTCCAGCTCCCCCAAATAGTCCGATTTTTCCTCCACGGCGATAAGGAGCTAAAAGATCTACCACCTTAATACCTGTTTCAAAGATTGATAATTTCGTATCTAACTGTATAAAGGCAGGCGCAGATCTATGAATAGGAGATGTTGTGCGAGTATCTACAGGACCTAAATTATCAACAGGCTCTCCAAGAACGTTGAAGATTCGCCCGAGAGTAGCTCCGCCGACTGGAACACTTAGAGGAGCTCCCGTGTCAATCACTTCCATTCCTCTCATCAGCCCATCTGTAGCACTCATAGCTACAGCTCTAACTCGATTATTTCCTAATAATTGTTGTACCTCACAAGTCACATTAATTTGCTGACCGACAGTATCTCGACCCTTAACTACCAAAGCGTTATAAATATTAGGCATTTTGCCCGGGGGAAAAACGACATCCAGTACTGGGCCAATAATTTGAGCGATACGCCCTAGTTTTTTTTCTTCAAGTGTGGAAACCGCAGGGCTAGAAGTAGTAGGATTGATTCTCATAATTATAATAAAGTGAAATATGTCGAAATCCTTTTTGGAATAATACCAAATCGAAAATAAATGTCCGATAGCAAGTTGATCAGTTAATTCAATAAGAGATAAATGGGAGATAGCACTCGATTTAGTTGGTACCGCCCCACCGAATCCGATTCAATCGTTTACTCATTCAATGAGTAAATTTTCAAGTTCAGCCAATCCTTTTTTTTTTTTTTCAAAAAAAAATTGCAAGTAAATGAAATCGTGAATAAATGTGTTTCATTTCTCTATCATTATAGAAAAAAAGATCCATATTATATTACTTATGGAATTCGAACCCGAACTCGATTTATGATTCATTATTTCGATCTTATTGGCCTTTGTTCTTTATTTTTTATTTTTCATATAGATTTCCGTCTTTATATTATACCCTTTCGTAGATGAATTATGCTTATTTTCACATCTAGGATTTACATATACAACATATATTACTGTCAAGAGGGAATTTTTCTCAGTATTTAGATATTTAGATTCAAAATAAGAAAGGGATCAATTCAATTATAAACCCGCAAAACAAAGATTAGGATTGGGTTGGGTTGC